AATATTCCAAAGCTTTTGTATGCTCTCCGTTGCTTGTGTGTATAAGACCTATGTTATAGAGTATATAACTTCGATCATAGGGATCAATTTCTGGTCGCGTAGCTTCATAATAATTCTGTAAAGCTTCTGCATAATTTCCTTCGGATTGAGCCGACATCCGTTACGGTCGTTCATTCTAGTAAAAGAATCTCCGTTCCAGAACCGTACGTGAGATTTTCATCTCATACGGCTCCTCCCTTCTGTGCATAGTACTAAGAGGAATAATTCATGTAATCAAAATTTCACTATTCTCATTATGAACTGACAGGAGCTGGTATTTTTACAAGAAATTTCTAGCCAGCCTTCCCACAAGAGGTTTTTTCTTAACACCAATCATATTAGTGCTAGATAGAAATGGTAACTCCAAAGATTTCTTTGTACTCAACGCTTACGATTTCCAGGAATTAGTCACTTCAACGGTCTTTGATGGTTATACGGGTACCAAAAGTACGAATGAGATGGATCTTTGTTTTCCTAACCATTCTTTTTAGTCCCGATACCGATAAGGAAAAGGGTTATTTATAACAAAGTTTTTGTGTTGTTGATTCCTAGGTGTAGTGCTTTTTCCCCGATGCCACCTATTGGTACTAAATGAAGTAGGATTAACCTCCAATACAGAACCTATAGATGTAACCTTTCGCTCAATACTAAAATTTCAAATTGATAATTGAAGCATCTAAGGCTGCATCAATCGAGGATACACGACAGAAGGAATTGCTCTATCTCTAAACTTCACCTTCACCAAGCGTAGGTTTCTTTCACTAATTTGTTTTTTTTTCTATTCCTAACTACGTTCTTTTTCTCGTAAAACTGAGGGGTAAAAAAAACAAGAAAAAAATCAAATCGCACCATCTCTGTAATAGGTAAATGCCTTTTTTTCTCCTGAAGTTGTCGGAATTATTCGTAATAAAATATTGGCTACAATTGAAGAGGTCTTATCAATAAAATTTCCATTTCTTCGAGATCTAGGCATAATTAGCAATTCATTCTATAATTCTTCTCATCCCCCTTCGGAGAAAACGATCCCACAAAAAAAGGAATTGTACAGTACAAAATAACATAAAAACAGACTAATTGGAAAAGATGTGGTATCCCCCTTTTGGACAAAGATGAAATGAAATAGTTGAATCAGATTAGATTTCATTCCAATTTCGTAGTATACCAATGACTATTACTATTTCATCTAAGTTGAATAACCAAGTTTCCTATGGGTTTTGATAACTCGAGAAGTTTTGATTTGGTTATGATCCAAAAAGGAAAAGAATGGAATAATCATTCCATGATAAAATCAAATTCAAATAAAGTAACCATCCTTTTTGTTTGCATAACGTGTATGTGCCACACCATACAATTGAAATAGAAAGATTCATCGGACGATTCATGAATTCCATGGATTAGCTGATGAAAGAAGTTGTTGTTGATAAATATGAAATTGGAAAAGAAATTTCTTCTTATGGATCGGGCGGTCATACATGTACTACAATTAAGATGAAGGACTCGCTATTCATTCGGGTTTTGGTCAAGAATAACATTCTGTAGGAGAGATGGCCGAGTGGTTCAAGGCGTAGCATTGGAACTGCTATGTAGACTTTTGTTTACCGAGGGTTCGAATCCCTCTCTCTCCGTTTCTTTTCATTCATCAACGTTACCGACTACAATGTATCAAAGAAAATAAGAATTGATATCATTATTATAATGGTAAGACCCTTATTTACTTATTTAATAGAGATTCTCTATCTCTAATGAATCCCTGTGATAGGTCAAATACAAATAGAAATATCGTATTGATATTGAAAAGAAGAAAAGAGAAAAAGAATCCTATTGCCGATCCTTTTTTTGATACGTGAATGAGACAGGGCACAAGTACTCTATTTACTTCAGCGAAAGGAGTCAAAATTGTATGAACCTTGTTTTTTTATTTTCGTTAGAATCAAGTCTGACGGGAATAATATTCTACGACCAACAACTCATTTATTTTCAGACCGATCCATTTACTATCTATTATTTGATTTACAAATCCTTTATATTGTAAGGAGTCAATAGTCAAATGGTTTGGCAATTCCCCGTGGGGGGATGAAACAAGATGATTTTGAATCAGAGCTTTTGATCTTTCTTTATCCTTCGTAGTAATAATATCTCGGGATTTGCAACGATAACTTGGTATATCCACTATACGACCATTAACTAAAATGTGTCTATGGTTAACTAATTGTCTGGCTCCAGGAATGGTCGAAGCCATACCTAATCGAAAAAGGATGTTATCCAAACGCATCTCAAGTAGTTGTAGTAAAACCTGGCCTGTTGACCCTTTGGCTTTTCCAGCAATATGCACATATTTAAGTAATTGTCGCTCTGTCAGACCATAATGAAAACGCAATTTCTGTTTCTCTTCTAAACGAATACGATATTGTGATCTTTTTCCAGAGCGCAATTGGGTTTGAAGATCACTTCTGGATCTGGGTCTTTTACTAGTTAGTCCCGGTAAAGCCCCCAGCCGGCGTATTTTTTTGAAACGAGGTCCTCGGTAACGAGACATATAAAGGCTCCTTTTTGATTCACTTTCATTTGACAAAAAAATATAAATTCAGACTGAACTAAAGGATCAGCAAAGCAAAACTAAATTTACTAAAGTCCTACAAAACAGAATAAAATAAATTTTATCAATATTCGGATTTTTTGTATATATAGGAAATTCAAGCGAAGGTTACGTTTTCCAATTTCTTCTGTAGAGATCTAATTGTTCTAGTAAACTTTTTTCTTCATAGCTATAGCTGCAAGTTACCATGACATAATAGATCGGTGACCCGACATTTAGAGAAAGCGAGAGTAGAGATTTTCAATCATGGAAATAAAAAAATCGATAAAGAAAAAGAGCCGGCTATCGGAATCGAACCGATGACCATCGCATTACAAATGCGATGCTCTAACCTCTGAGCTAAGCGGGCGGATATAAGAGCAATAGTGTATAGGAATACAGGAAACTATCGGATCTTAGCTATTACCTAGTGATTCTTCTTCTTTTTTTATTTCATTTATTGATTCTTTAAATTTCTTCTATTTCTTAGTTCTTAGTTATATATTTTAGATTCTATTTAGAAAATAGAAAAGAAAACTATTTAGATAGAAAGAAATTAGATATCTAAATAGAAATAGAAATTCAATTCCATATTCATATATATGAATAGGAAATAAAATATCAATATATCAATGATATTCTAATTAGAAATGAAAAAAGAAGAATGAATATCGACCGTTACACTATTACAAACTGCACTGTAAAAATGAAGGAGGAGGAAAGGCATATATATATGTGGGATATATCTATCCATATTGAATTGCGGATACATCAATGATAGAATCATTTCGTATTGAAACAAATAGGGTTCATCCAATAGAGATGAAATGATAGAATATAGAATAGAGGATGGGCAAAAAAAGAAAATAGCAGCATACACTTTTTCGATATAGGAATCATTACCTAATGAATTCAATAGTGCCAAGATCAATGAAAGAGGTGGATGGAATTACAACTGGATCCTTGTCTCAAAGGAAAGGGGGATATGGCGAAATTGGTAGACGCTACGGACTTGATTGGATTGAGCCTTGGTATGGAAACCTGCTAAGTGGTAACTTCCAAATTCAGAGAAACCCTGGAACTAAAAATGGGCAATCCTGAGCCAAATCTTTGTTTTGAGAGATGAAAAATGAGAATAAAAAGGGATAGGTGCAGAGACTCAATGGAAGCTGTTCTAACGAATGAAATTTACTACGTTACGTTAGTAGCTAAAATCCTTCTATCGAAATGACAGAAAGGATAACCTTATATACCTAATATGTACGTATACATACTGACATAGCAAACGATTAATCACAACCCAAATCTTATATCGAATCCTATTCTGTATCTCTATATATGAAAATAGAAATCTTCTATTTCTATTCTCTATTAATTAGAATGATAGAGATCAAAAAATCTATGAAAAATTGAAGAGTTATTGTGAATCAATTCCAATTGAAGTTGAAAAAAGAATCGAATTCGAATATTCAGTGATCAAATGATTCATTCCAGAGTTTGATAGATCTTTTGAAGATTAATCGGACGAGAATAAAGAGAGAGTCCCATTTTACATGTCAATACCGACAACAATGAAATTTAGAGTAAGAAGAAAATCCGTCGAATTTGAAAATCGTGAGGGTTCAAGTCCCTCTATCCCCAATAAAAAGCCCATTTTACTTCCTCGCTCTTTCTTTATCCTCATCCTCTTTCTTTTTTTTTCATCAGTGGCTCAGTTCAAACAAAATTAAATATCTTTCTCATTTCATTCACTCTGTTCTTTCACAAATGGATCCGAATAGAAATCCTCGTATCTTCTTCCAATCCAATCTCATTTGTTTTGTATAGTACGATATGAACATATATGTTCAAGGAATCTCCGTTACATTCATAGTCCATAGATTTTTCCTTACATTTACAAAGAAAGTCTTCTTTTTGAAGATCTAAGAAATTCAGGGGCTAGGTCCAATTTGTTAAGATTTTCTTTTTTAGTTCTTTTCATTGACATAGATATAAGTACTCTGCTAGGATGATGCACGGGAAATGGTCGGGATAGCTCAGTTGGTAGAGCAGAGGACTGAAAATCCTCGTGTCACCAGTTCAAATCTGGTTCCTGACACGTGAATAATGTATCGTATAGATATTCATACCTCATACAAATGAAATTAATTCATTGAGACGGATCGGGATAGATATTTTTCTTTTTCATTTTTATTTTTTTCCTCTCTGTTCATACTTTTCTTATTCCAAAAGTATGTTAGATTTTCGTATAGATCTAAAATCTAATAGCTCAAAAAAAATGAGCTAAAAGGATTCAATCAAAGAGTGGAAGGATAGGAATAGAAAGGATGTATTTTAGACACAGTACAAATAAACTCCGATTCTTCTCATTTTGCATTTCTTCATT